TAAGGTTGAAACCAAAAGTGAAAATAAGATTGCCAAAAATTCACAAGATGAAATTTCCATTTCTTCATCAGAATAAGAGTTCCTTTTGAAGCCAGAATCGCTTTTCCTTGATATCGAACATAATGTATGAAAGTATCTTTGAGGAACCATAGGGTCCTCTGAAAAGAATTACAATACACGGCTATCAGATATTCTATTTTTCCATAGAAATGTGTTCGCTCAAGAAAGACTCCAGAAGATATTGATCGTAAATAAGAAGACTGTTTACGAAGAAACAGGAATATATATTCGCATTCATATACATAAGAATTATGTAGGAACCAAAAGAATCTTTTCTTTCTTTTTGAAAAGACGTAAATAGATTTCTTTGAAATAATGAGACTATTCAAATTATGATATTCGTGAAAAAACAATCGCAAGAAATGCAAAGAAGGAACATCTTTGATCCAACATTGAAGAATTTGAACCAAGATTTCCATATGGATGGGATGGGGTATTAGTAGATCTGACACATAATTTAAATGTGATAATTTATCCTCTAAAAAGGGAAATATTGAATGAATAGATCGTAAATTCTGAGATTTTGGTATTCTTTTTTCTTCAAGGGAAGATACTAATCGCGACGAGAATGGAATTTCCAGAATAACTCCAAAACCTTCTGATACCATTTGAGAAAAAAATGAATTCTTGTGCCCCCAAAATCTAGAATCATTCACCGAAGAAATCAAAGATTTCTGTTGATACATTCGAGTAATTAAACGTTTCACAAGTACTAAACTAGATTTATTGTCATAACCATTAATTTCCACAGGTTCCAAACTATTGAAGCTATGATAATGAGCAAGTGAATAAATATACTCCTGAAGGAGTAGCGGATATAGGAAGTTTTGTTGCCGAAATCTATCTTTTTTCAATCTAAATATCCCTGTAATTCTGCCATTTAAATACATTTATACTGTAACCAAAAAAGGGAGGCACTTCTTGTGTTATGAAATGATACATAGTGCAATATGGTCAGAACGGCGTATACGTATGTTGTATATAATATATTGTTTCTCTTATACTAAAATACTATTTATAAGAAAATAGTATAACTTCTAACTAGAATAAAATAGAAGAATAATAGAATAAGAATATTCTTATAATTCTAATAAGAAGAATATAGTCATACTATGGTACTGTAATATACTTTTATACTGTACTGTGATGTAAAAAACATAATGATAATCTAATAAGTAAAAGATTCTATAAAAGTAAAAAACAAATAAAGAATATATACCCCGGAGACAGAGAGTCCAATCTACAGATCTTTTTCCTTTCCCTTTCTATCCAATTTTTTTTTTGATTTTTTGAATATAACAAGAATAACAATAAGAAAAAGAGATAAAAATCTTTTATTTTCGCAACCCAATCACTCTTTTGATTTTGGAAAAAAAGAAATTCTTTTTTATCACTATACTATTTCTTTTACACATCCGTCTCCAATCCACAATAAAGAATAATTAGGATTAAAAAAAAAAAAAAGAATCAAACAATTCACAAGAGAACCTTTTCCCACATCAGGCACTAATCTATTTTTAACGGATAATTAGTAATTCGATCGGGTAATCATTCAAATTAAGAATGGAAGCTCGTTGCTTTTTTGTCTTACTCGAATTGGAGCCATAAGGCTCTATCCATTTATTCACTAGACCCGAAATACTTTACTGAACTTTCAAATTGTTATAAAAAGAAAAATTCTCGTTCTATTTATATTATATATTATGAGTACTAGAAATCTTCTTTATTCTATGGTTATATTATTCTTTCTTTATATTTTTCTATTCTTTTTACGACATGCTTTTTTTTCCATTCATTACCTTTCAGGATCAGTCGCGGTCTTATAAACTCTACCAATAGTCTAGACGAATTACTTCATCCAAATGTGTAAAAGATCATAGTCGCAATTAAAAGCCGAGTACTCTACCGTTGAGTTAGCAACCCGGATCAATATGAAGTGTAGATATGATCGAAAAAAAAATCCAGCAAAATCATCCATTTTACTAAAGTGAAAGCCAATAGGAAATGGGGATAAAAAGATCTATTTATATACGATCAAATTATATTTGTTTGATACGCCGTTGTCAATATGAATGGACTTTTTAGAAAAAAAAATTTCAAGAAATTCTATAGAAATTTGTGTTGGATTAGCACAACATAAAGAATCAAACTTTGAAAGAAGGAATAAGAAAAAGGTAGAGATAGAAAAAAGAGTGGCTTTCTTTAATCAAAACAAAGAAAGGTACAATAAAAATACAAGAAAAAAGATTACCCCCCTTGTTGGGGGGTTCTAAAAAAAGAAGCAAGAAAAAGAAGAACAAAATAAGTATGAATAGAACAAGAAAAGAAGAAACTTTGAATAAAGAATTACACAAAGATAGGTACTGGTTACCCTATCCTTTTTTTATTCATGATTCTTGTTTTTCCTTTCTTTTTTTATCAAAAGAAACTCGAAATTCTTTAAAGAATTCTGCCTTCCTTAAAATATCATAGACAGTTCCTGTGGGTTGAGCACCTTTTTCAAGGAAATCTAAAATAGCAGGAACATTTGAATAAGTTTGATTTTTTATCGGATCATAAAAACCCACTTTTTGAATATCTCTTCCTTCTCTTCGGGATCGAACATCAATTGCAACGATTCGATAGATGGCTCATTGGGATAGATGTAGATAAAAGATGCCCCCCCTAGAAACGTATAGGAGGTTTTCTCCTCATACGGCTCAAGAAAAAATGATTCTAATTTATAGAATTTCTCTTTCTATATATAGAATATAGAAAGAGAAATGGATCCATAAATAATTAGACTGTAATTTGAGCCTTTTTTTCCTTCTTTACAGAAAAAGAAATTTCATTTGTACTCCTAACTCAAGTTGGGTAGTTTTGAAAGAGTTCGAAAGGAAATCCTTAGAATTTATTGAGTTGTCTCTAACCTCTTTTTTTATCTCCTTTCGGATCTCTTTTTTTTTTTACTCATTCTGATCCAATTGTTGAGACAAGTGAAAATAGTGTTTCCTTGTTCCGGAATTTGTTGTCTTTGCTTTGCACTTTATGAAATCATTGGGTTTAGACATTACTTCGGTGATCCTTACTCCTTTTTAAAAGGCAGCAACATACCTTTTGTTTTTTGTTCTTTTTATGGAAAAGGGAAAAATCATACGAAAGATTGATTCCTTTGTGATACACTCTTGATCAAAACAGTTTGAAAATTTCGACAAATTTGATTTTTTTTATTTTTTTTTTTCATTTCAAACTTGTTCAAATTTGAACCTCTCCATTTATCAATATTTAGATAATATATTTACAAAGTTGGTCTAACTTATTGATTGTCACTAACCCTAGATTATTCCCCCAATAAATGAATCAATCATTTTTGCTCGAGCTCCATCATATGCTATACCTTTATATACCATTAGTATCTTTATTTAGCAACCCAAGACAATTTCAATTAGGTTCCTAGCAGAACAAACTATGTCGAGACAAGAGCATTTTCATTCGTATAGAAAATGGTGGATGGATGTCAAAATCCACAGCCAATCATGTCCTTCAAGTCGCACGTTGCTTTCTACCACATCGTTTCAAACGAAGTTTTACCATAACTTCCCTCTTAATTTGGAACCCTATGCGATTGATTCAATATGGAATCATGAATAGTCATTCGCTGAACCGATACATAAGAATCTACACTTATAAAAAAGTGTTTATCCAGAAAGGATTTCACTTAAAATTACCCCATTTTTCTCATAGGAATAATATCACATGAAAAAAACAAATCAGTTTTAAGCAAACTTATTTACATCTTCAACAGATCTTTCGGGATTGTCCATCATAAAAGATCCCTCTTTTTCTTAAAAAAAGCCTTTGACTTTACTTTCATTCAAATGAAAAAAAAATCCCCATGAATGGAGAAAAGTTTTTATTAACTAAATACTATACTAACTATTAACTTAACTAAAAAAAATACTAAAATAACTAGACTAAAATAAATATTTTATTGAAATATTCATAAATATTCAATTATAGAATAAGAAGATAATATTAAGATAATATTCATAAGAAAAATAGTTATATATCTTAATATATTCTAATATGAATATATTAATTATGAATATTTTCTCATTTTTTATTTATGAAATATGATTTTATGATTCTAATATTATGATTTACTTATTATTTACCATCTCCAATTGAATCTGATTTTCGTTTCATTTAAAACAGAGAGATAGCTTGAGAATAAAGTTTCTTTGTTTTCATTATTATGGAATAGAAAAAGTCTCGTGTAAGGTAAGATCAAAGAAAAAATAAGAATCCTCGGATTCTGATCTTTTCGCATCCATATAAAACAAATAGAAAGCAATTACGAATATTTAAGAATAAAAAACTTTAAAAAACTTTAGTAAAAAAAGAAAAAAAAAAGATATGATTCTAAGAATGATTCTTATAATTCAGATTGGATAACATTGTATCCAACATGAAACAGAAAATTGTTGAATTCAATTTTCAATTTCAATAAAGAAGAATCTTTCGTTTCTGATGCAAACGATCTGGGACGGAAGGATTCGAACCTCCGAGTCGCGGGACCAAAACCCGTTGCCTTACCGCTTGGCCACGCCCCATTTTGATTTGGTCTAAGAAAAACTAAGATAAATATTGGTTCTTCGTCAATAACCAACCAAAAGAAATATAGGACATGTTGTTGCTAGGATTCAACACAATAGATATAGAATCAAAAATATGAATTGATCATTACTTAGAATTCAATTAAGATATTGTATGAAAAAAGAATCCCTTGTATTCTTATTTGATTGGAGAATGTAAGGAAGGATTCTTGATTGGGGAGAAGTCAAAGAAAAAGAAGAATTTATTTCTTTTATCTGCCTTTTTCTTTTAAATTTTCCACAACTCAATCCAATCTGATAATTTATTATCATTTCAATTCAATTTGAATCTATAAGAACAAGAAAAGAATATTTTTTATGTTTAATATCTTTAGTTTAATCTGTATCTGTCTTAATTCTACCCTTTATTCGAGTAGTTTTTTCTTCGCTAAATTGCCCGAGGCTTATGCCTTTTTCAATCCAATCATAGACGTTATGCCGGTTATCCCTATACTCTTTCTTCTTTTAGCCTTTGTTTGGCAAGCTGCTGTAAGTTTTCGATAAAAATGAAATCTCTATCCAATTCATAATTTCTTCGATAAAAAAAAAGATGAGATTTTTATTCTGAAAATAAATAAGATTCTAAATAAGATTCAAAAAAGTCTGGACATTAGGAACCCTCGATTCAAAAAGCGAAATTCTGGTATTTTCTATTTTATATTGAAATTTCATTTGAATTAAGGGAAGGGGGCTATGATCTTTATCTTTAATCAACTAATCAGCTTATTTCTTCTTTTGTTCTGACCTTTCCTTATAAGATTCCATACAATACCTAAATTATAGATATGGATATGGCAAAAAATTTTTGGTAACGAAAAAATAAAAATCTTATTATATTAGAATATGACATTAGAAAGAAATTCGTGAAAATCAATTTCAAAAAAAACTTCTTTTTTTTTCATCTTTACTTTAGAGCGTCATATCAAAATAGTGTATAGTGTGTGTTGTCAAATAGGTGATCTATTTCCTTAAAAAAATGATCTTATCTTATCTTGGAGATTTGTAATGCTTACTCTTAAATTATTCGTTTACACAGTAGTAATATTCTTTGTTTCTCTCTTCATCTTCGGATTCTTATCTAATGATCCGGGGCGTAATCCTGGGCGTGAAGAATAAAAAAAGAGATGAGATTCGTTTTTACTTTTTCCTTGATTTTTTCATAGGTAAATGTATAAAGAAATGGAATAGATGCTAAATAAAGATAAAAGATTCATAAAAAAAATAAGAATCAAAATTTATTCCAATTCTAAAATCTCAAGTGATCAGGAGGGTCGGAGAGAGAGGGATTCGAACCCTCGGTACGAATAATTCGTACAACGGATTAGCAATCCGACGCTTTAGTCCACTCAGCCATCTCTCCCCATTCAAAATTGGAAATTTATCATGTGATTGAAAACGTGAAGTCAAGATTGAGAACAATTTTTCTTTTCCTTTAATGATTCAAAACAAATTTCTCTAATAGAAAGAATACCTTACTTCTTTTATTTTGTACAAAACCCCGGCCTGGTTAAGTATAAGTACTGGCCGGGCCAGTACTTCTTTTGTTCCGACGAATAAAAATTGTTACTGAGACAAGAAGAGTAATTTTCATTGCCATTCCTTATTCTTAGGAAGAATATAAGATTCTAATAGTCTAATAGATAGATTATCTTAGAAATTCTTTAAAAAATTATCTATTATCTATATCTATAATATTATGATATATTAAAAATATTGAAATATTAATGAGATATTAGAGATTATATATCTATTCTTAGTACATTCTAGTACCTTATCTTCTTATAGTAAATTAGAGTCTAAATTAGAATATTTAGTCTTTATAGTAAAAGTGTTCTAGTAATACTATTATACTATAATAGGAATCTAGTACTAATATTTTTCGTCTTTCTTTTCTTATTCTTAAGTATAAAATTTGGAAATTCATTAATGAAAAATGAATTTCATTATAAATGTAAGTTAAAGTTCAGTATTCTATTCATCTTAATAATTCACTTAATAAGTCTTAATAAGAAGGAAGTATTAAGAAAGAAAAGAAATATATCTTCTAAGAGAAATAATATCAAATAGAAAACACATATTTAGAAAATTATAAAATGAGACTATAAATCATTTACTTGTTCAAAGCAAAGGACAGGCTTGAAAGTTTGAGGCCCAATTTACTCGAATTCAGAAAATCTGGCGGTTCAAGTGAAGGTAGGTTTCAAAAAAAAATACTTATATAACTTTAGTAAACTCTTTCAATAGTACACTTTTTAAATTTGACTAGACTTTTTGCTATTCACCTATCACCTATTTTTTTTTTGAAAGTTTTTAATCCCGCGCCGCGGCGGAACAAAATACGTGTTAATGCTGGAATTTTCATGATTCTGATGCTATCTTGACTGCGTCTGATTACTTTAGTTGGACAAATGGTCCATTCATATCCAATAATGAATATGTAGCGGGTATAGTTTAGTGGTAAAAGTGCGATTCGTTCTATTAACAACTTCAATAATTAAGGGGTCTTTCCATTTTTTTCATATTTCATATTCCGATCAAAAACTTTATTTCTGAAAAAGATTTAATCCTTTATCTCTCAATTCTCAATAGGACATTTGAGGGAAGAATATACATTCTCACGATTTCTATCCAAAAGGCAATCAAAATTTTAATAAAAAAATTGGATTATGGAGTCGAGAAGCATAATTTTTTTGATTGGTTCAATTATTCCAATTGAATGAGTATGAATAAAGGATCTATGGATGATAGTACAAAACTTTCAATCGTAACTAAATCTTCAATTTTTGCGCTGAAAAAGGGGGAGATT